TGTTCGTTCAAGAAAAGTTCCAAAAGATGTTAATCGCAAATAAAAGGATTGTTTACGAATAAAAACAAATAAAAATTCGCATTCAAACACATAAAAATTGTATAGGAACCGAAATAGTCTTTTATTTTCTTTTGAAAAAACGAAAATGGATTTCTTCTGAGTAATGAGAAGACTATTCCAATTATGATATTCGTGAAGAAAGAATCGCAATAAATGCAAAAAGGGAACATCTTGAATCCAGCATTGAAGAATTTGAACCAAGATTTCCATATGGATGGGATGAGGTATTAGTATATCTGAGACATAATTTAAATGCGATAATTTGTCCTCTAAAAAGGGAAAAATTGAATGAATTGATCGTAAATTATGATATTTTGGTATTTCTTTTTCTTTGAAATAAGATACTAATCGCAGCGAGAATGGAATTTCTACAATAATTGAAAAACTTTCTGATATCATTTGAGAATAAAAACGAGAATAAAAAAAATTGTTGTGGGTGTGCCCAACAAATCGATTTTGGTTAGAATCATTAACCAAAGAAATCAAAGATTTCTGTTGATAGATTCGAATAATTAAACGTTTTACAAGTGCTAAACTATATTTATTGCCATAACCAAAAACTTCCGCGGATTCGTAAAAAATTGAACCATTTAAACCATAATCATGAGCAAGTGCATAAATATACTCCTGAAAGAGTAGCGGATATAGGAAGTGTTGTTGCCGAGATCTATCCTTTTCTAAATATCCTTGTAATTCTTCCATTGACTTACATTTCTACTTGAACCAGAAACAATAGGCATTTCTTGAATTATCAAATTATACATAGTGCAATATGGTCAGAACAGGGTATGTATTATGTATGGAAAAAAATATATACCCCGGAAACAGGGAGTCCAATCAACAGATCTTTTTCCTCTCCCCTTCTATCCAATGGGTTTATCTTCGTTATAATTACCAGAGGGTCAAAAATCTTTTATTTTTACAACCCGATCGCTCTTTTGACTTTGGAACAAATTCTTTTTGTCAGTATACTGTTTCTTCTACACATTCGTTTCCAATCCATAATAGAGAAATAGTTAGGATTTATTAAAAAAGAAAAAAAAAAGAATCAAAGGTCCATTCACAGGAGAACCCTTCCCCGCATCAGGCACTAATTTATTTTTAACATCTAATTAGATCGGGTAATTATTCAAATTAAGAATAGAAGCTCGTTACTTTTTTTTTATCAGAATTGGAGCCGTAGGGCTCTATCCATTTATTCACTAGACCAACTGTAAATGTGAATTTCTTTTGCCCTCCTCCAAAAATCAAAACAAAATTTTGGAATGATCCGGTAAGGATCAACTCAAAATTCCACTCAAAAAAATAAGAATATAATAAGAAATTCCATTTTTTCTTATTATTACGACATGCTGTTTTTTCCATCCATTACCTTTCAGGATCTGTCGTAGTCTTATAGACTCTACCAAGAGTCTGGACGAATTCCTTGCTTCATCCAAATGTGTAAAAGATCATAGTCGCACTTAAAAGCCGAGTACTCTACCGTTGAGTTAGCAACCCAGATAAATATGATATGTAGATACGATCGAAATAAAAAAAATCAATTGAATTGCACTGTACAACTACGTCAAAACATTGAACTAATAAGAAATGAAATATAAAGGAAAGATTTTATGATCAATTATAAACATCAAAATAGCAAAATGAGCGGATCGAATTTTAAACAACAGATTCCCAATAGAAATGTCAAAATTTACATTTACAGACCGCCCCCTTTTCTCAAAATTTTTGATTTTCGTTAAGAAAATACATCTTGTATAACAGTAAATCCGGCAAACCCATTATTTGACTGAAGTAAAGGAAAAACCAATAGGGGTCGGAGTCGGAATAAACAGATCTATTTATCTACGATCGAATTATATTTGTTCGATACACCATTGTCAATATGAATGGAATGTTGAGAAAACAAATTCAATTAATTCAATTAAATTAATAAGTAAATCAAATAAGTATTTGTGTTGGATTGGCACAAGAAGAAATAAAGTAAATTAAGTATAAATAGAACAAGAAAAGAGCAAATTGTGGGTAAATAATTACCAAAAATAGATACTAGTTACCCTTCCTTTTTTATTTAGAAATTTTGTTTTTTTTTTCTTTACGAAGCTCTTTCTTTAAATAATTCTGCTTTCCTTAAAATATCATGAACAGTTCCTGTAGGTTGAGCACCTTTTTCAAGGAAATAACGAATAGCAGGAACGTTTAAATAAGTTTGATTCTGTATCGGATCGTAAAAACCCACTTTTTGAAGATCTCTCCCTTCTCGTCGGGATCGAGCATCAATTGCAACGATTCGATAGATCGCTCATTGGGATAGATGTAGATAAATAATACCCCCCCTAGAAACGTATAGGAGGTTTTCTCCTCATACGGCTCGAGAAAAATGATTCTAATATTTCTGTATATTCTGTATATAATGGCAAATAGATCCATAAAATCATGAATTAGACTATGATTTGAGTTGTTTTTTGTTCTTACTTACAGAAAAAAGAAATATCATTCGTACTCATAACTCAAGTTGGGTAATTTTGAAAAAGTTCGAAGGTAAATCCTTAGGCATTTCTTGAGTCGTCTCTAACCTCTCTTGTTTGTCTCGTCTCTATTTTTACTCCTCATTATAATAAAATAATAAAATTATTGAGACAATTGAAAATAGTGTTTCCTTGTTCCGGAATCCTTTCTCTTTGCTTTGTAAAATCATTGGGTTTAGACATTACTTCGGTGATCTTTACTCCTTTTTTTTTTTCAAAATGGCAGCAACATACCTTTTGTTTTTTGTTATTTCTTTCTGTGGAAAGATAATACGAACGATTGATTCCCTTGTAATATAATACACTTTACATTTTAATCGAAAAGTTTTACTTTACCAATTCCAACAAGTTGACTTTTTTTATTTCATTTCAAACTTGTTCAAATTTTAACCCTTCGATTTCAATTTCTATATTGAGGATATACTTACAAAGTTGGTCTAACTTATTAATTGTTACTAACCCTAGATTCTTCCCCCGATAAATTAATCAATACTTTTTGCTCGAGCTCCATCATGTACTATTCCTTTCCCATTTACGAACCCAACACAAATTAGGTTCCGAGCAGGAACAGAACAAACTATGTCGATTCAAGAGCATCTTCATTCCTATAGAAAATGGTGGGTATAAGAATCCACAACGAATCATGTCCTTCAAGTCGCACGTTGCTTTCTACCACATCGTTTCAAACGAAGTTTTACCATAACAACATTCCTCTAATTAAAAATTGAATTTTGAACCGGTATGGAATTGATTCAATATGGAATCATGAATAGTCATTGGTTCAACGGTATATAATACTTTCTATGTATCTATGGATAGATAAATGGATAGATAAATAATTATCCGGAAAAGTCTTAGAAAGGTTTTATTAAAGTTATTTCACCCCATATTCTATCCTATGAATGAAACAGCTTTCTAAAAAAGAGGAATATACTTAAGTCTTATTTATATCTTCAACAGATCGTTCGGAATGATGAATCATGAAAAAAAAGATCCTATTTTTCTCGAACAAATAAATTCGAAACCTCAAAAGAATGGCCCTTAATGGATTTCCAATTCCGGACCAAAATCAGTTATTAACCAAATATAAGCTAGTCCGATGACTCGAAAAGGTCGTAAGTTTCTCTATAATATAGATTTTTCACAATAGATTTTTCAGACTTCTTCAAGTACCAAGGTTCATAAAAATGAAGTCAAAATAAAAATCGTTTTTTGTTTTCATGAGTATGGAATAGAAAAGGTCTCGTGTAAGGTAAGATAAGATTAAAGTCGTTATTCTTTCTTTCATCTGAAAGAGAAAATCAGAATCAAGAATAACTCTAATCTTTTCGTATCCATCATATACAACGAACAGTTATTACCGGGGGTAATCATGGATATTTAAAGAATCACAGACCCTTTTGACTTAACCAAAGAGCCGCTATTACTGAAATAGAACAATACGATAACAATACATAATATATATTATAGGACTTGTTCATTTTATATTATATTATACAGATTATACAGACGGATTTTTTTTTACTTCAGGTTCAATAATCTTTCCACCAATTCCAATAAAGTCAAGCAAATGGAATATATAAATTTCCATCCATTTAATCGTTACATTACATTGATTTCCAATTATTCATTTGAATAAGATAAAATACAAAAAAAACGGCATCTGGATCAACTCGTTTTTCCTATTTTTTCCCAGCTTTAGAAGTTTTAAGACGAACGATGAAAGAAATGAAATTCATACCAAAAACTACGTAATCTTTAGTCTCCACATAAAGTGGGGAATTGGGGTACACCGTTTATTTTCTTTAGGCTTTCCTTGGGGAATGGAATAGAAAAAAGGCCTTTTTTTTATTTCGATTCAGAATGCATCATGCGAGAATTCACATTTCATCGATATGGAACACAAAGTTTCCCTAAGTAACTTACTTCAATATGAATATGAGTAGTAGTACAAGTATACTCTGAATGGGAATGATACACCCCCAATTCTTTTTTGAATTAAGAATTCAAAGAAATATCTTTATTTCTACCCGTACACTCGATCACGTTTGTGAGAAACCAAACGAAAGAAAAGATATAATTCTTAGAATTATTCATTTTTCTAGAATTCAGAACAAAAGGCGAGATCACATTATATCCAAATATCCAAAATGAAACAGAAAATTGTTAAAGAGAAGAATCTTTCGTTTCTGATGGAGACGATCTGGGACGGAAGGATTCGAACCTCCGAATAACGGGACCAAAACCCGTTGCCTTACCGCTTGGCCACGCCCCATTTAGATTTAGAATTTATATTCGACACTAATAAAGACTAATATTGGTATTGGTCATTCGTCAATCCCAACCAAAATACATATGAAATACATTGCTGCTAGGATTCAGCACATGGAAATATAGAATAAAAAAAAATTATTGATCATTACATAAAATTCAATTAAGATATTGTATGAAACTCAAATTCCTTGTATTCTCATTTGAGAATGAAAGGAAAGATTTTAGATTTGGGAGAGTTCGAAGAAAAAGAAGGGTTTTTTGACCCGCCTTCTCGTTTTTCCCTAAGAAAAAGAACTCAACCAAAATCAAATTTTCTAATCTACAAGAATGAAATGTTTCTTATGCTTAATATCTTTAATTTAATCTGTATCTGTCTTAATTCTACCCTCTATTCGAGTAGTTTTTTCTTCGGCAAATTGCCCGAGGCTTATGCCTTTTTCAATCCAATCGTAGATGTTATGCCTGTCATACCTGTACTATTTTTTCTCTTAGCCTTTGTTTGGCAAGCTGCCGTAAGTTTTCGATAAAATTTTTAATGCTCCGCTCATGATTTATCCGAAAAAAATTCGAAAAATTGATAAGATCAGATAAGTTTTACATTATGAACCCTCGATTCAAAAATCGAAATTCTTTTATATTGAATAACCGCAGTGACAAATTTGGATCAACTTATTTCCTCGTTCTGACCTTCCAGTAAACAAGGACTTTCTAAGGACCCCACAATACCAAATAATGGATATGGCCAAAAATTTTTGGTAATGAAGGAATCCGAATCTTTCTTTTCTTATTACAAATAAATTCGTGAAAATTACTTTTTTTTCAAGAAAAGACTTCATTTGGGGGGTGTTATGTCAAAATAGTGTATATGATAAAAAATAGGCAATCTATTTCCTTTTTCCAAAAAAATAATCTTGGAGATTGTGTAATGCTTACTCTCAAACTCTTCGTTTACACAGTAGTGATATTTTTTGTTTCTCTCTTCATCTTTGGATTCTTATCTAACGATCCGGGCCGTAATCCCGGACGCGAGGAATAAAAAAAAAGGATTTTGAGTTTTTCTTTACTTTTTTATGTATTCCATACATTTACCTATTATGAAAAATCAGGGATTGAAATTGGAAAAATTTTGAAAGTCTGAAGTAATCAGAGGGGGCGGAGAGAGAGGGATTCGAACCCTCGGTACAAATAACTCGTACAACGGATTAGCAATCCGCCGCTTTAGTCCACTCAGCCATCTCTCCCAATTCAAAATTTTTCATTTTTTATGTGATGTGACACGTGAAGTAAAAAAGATTAAAAGAACCCTCGTTTTCTTTCTTTATTTTTATTATAATTATAAGTATAAGGATAAAATAACACTAATAATATATTCTAAATAAATATTCTATTAAAATAGATAAGATATCTACGAATTTGATCAATAATTCAATTCAGATAATGTAATGATTCGAAACGGATATCTTATCTCCAATAGAATAGATACAGAAAGAATACCTTACTTCTTTGATTACTTCTTTTATTTTGTAAGAAAGGTTCATTCCCCCGGCCTGGTTAAGTACTGGCCGGGCCATTACATTACTTCTGATGAATCATTTCATAGATCAAACGATTTAATTATTTTTGATTTGATATCAAATCAAAAATACTTGCTTGTTATTGAAGCAACAAGAAAGCCAATTTCCATCCCTATTCCTATGATAGAAGTGTCATTTATTAGTATTATTAACACCATGGAAATAATATACTATAGAATATGATATACTATATCATGTGATATACTATGGAATATGAAAGAATATGAATATTTTTCACCATTCTTATTAAGTATTTTAAGTTAAGATTTTTTTGTTATTAGTATTTTTTTCTCAATCTACTTAATTACTTAACTGGATAAAGAATACATACATATATTAAATATTAAACAATATTAAAAATGAAACACACATAGAATATATTCTAACATATATAACATACATATATAACATAACTCATTTATTTGTTCAAGGGACAAGCTTTATTTGAACATTTGAGATCCAATCGATGCGAATTCAAATTCATAAAATACGGCAGTTGAGGGGAAAGTTGAAAACAAAAAAAGAAATGCGGAATTCATCATTTCTATGGTCCAGCTTCAATAACTCCTTCGATTTAGGACTGTCAATAATGACTTACAGCAAGTGAAAAGTTATACTTTTCACTTTATTATTATATATTATAATAATATATTATATTTTATATTCTAAAATTTTTATTTATTTATTTTTTATTTAAATAAAATATTTAAATAAAAAATAAACTTTCTGTTCTTCGCCTATTTTTTCAAATACCCCCGCCCCGGCGGGACGTAGTGTCAACGCTAGAATTTTCATGAGTCTGATGCTATCTTAATTGCATCTCATTCCTTTGTTCGACAAAAGGTATATCCATATATAATAATGGATATGTAGCGGGTATAGTTTAGTGGTAAAAGTGTGATTCGTTCGATTAATAACTTAAATAGTTAAGGGATCTTTCGGTTTTTTAATATTCCGATCAAAAAACTTTATTTCTTAAAAAGGTTTAATCCCTTTTCCTTCAATAGCATATTTGAAGAAGAATATACATTCTCGCGATTTGTATCCAAAGGTCAATTCGAAAT